GGGTTTGTTGAAAAGAAAGAATCCTTTTTTTTCATTTCAATTTTCGAAAGCCAATTTTCCATCGAATTGTTATTGGATACCGAGGACTTAGAGACTCTCCTGAGTCTCTATAGAAAGTATCTTCAGCCCTTTCCACAACCACTAATTCGATTTTCCGTGGGGCTATCCAATCTAATTCAGGACCCGGTAATTAAACACTACATTAGTAGTGGAAGGGAATCAATAAATCTTTATATGAGAGCCCTTCCACCACTCATCTGTCCTTGAATCCTAGAGGCAAGGATTTAGAGCACTTTAGCTTTCGAGAGCCAAACTTCCAGATGTTTCGAACCAAGCAAGCAAGTCTCAAGAGTCCTTTTACTTTGTTTGCTTCTGCTGGGGAAAAATTCAGCGAGTTATATCAGCAAAACGAAATAAGAGATTTCGAGTTTTTTCTTGATCAGGCGACACCCGGATTTGAACTGGGGAAAAAGGATTTGCAGTCCCCCGCCTTACCGCTCGGCCATGCCGCCAAAATGTATGATACCCTACAAAATAGATGAAAAAAGTCTCCCTTTGTTTGCGTCGAGTGGTGGATTCCGAAACTTCTTTTTTTATTGGACTTGCATCTTGAATCCCGTTTTCTTAAATTTAACCCCTGCCCGAAAAGAAAAAAATCCTTCGTTTTTTGGATTGGATCCATCCCTTCGGTTGTATGTATAGTATCTCAAAAACGAAATATCTAAAGATTTTCCCTCTCTTTTTTATATTGATATTGATAAATTGAAAAACCAAATGTGGTTTTTCAGTCCCAAAAGCCAAAATTTAGGACAAATTGGAACCATTAACTATTAAATGGGACTGTAAATTCATGAACGATTCTTGGATTTGAATCCAAAATTGTCTTTTCTTAATCCTAATTCTAATTATATAAGAAAATCCAAATTGATACATAACTAATCAGTATTGATTCTTTTCCATAAAAAAAAATCCTTTCCAATTTCCATTATAACAGCAAATAGAAGTATATGTAAACCCCAGAACATAAATTGTTATACAAATATCTAATTGGATATCATATCTATATATGATGACTATAGAGAATTATTAGGAAATTGTAGTCCTTCAATTTTTCATTCAATAGATGGAATAGAAAATGGAAATTTTGATATAGCATAGCACGCGCTGTCCCGAATAGAACTTAAATAAAGGAGGAAACATAGATAGCTATCTACACATGGTTAATAAATACAAACTTTATTACTATGTTACGCCCTTCAATCGTATTCTACTAAAAAAATAAAAAAAGGTAAAATAAAAGTATCTCTCTTTTATGCGAATCATTTGTTGAACAATAGAATCCATGAAAAAGTTAAGTGCTAAAAAAATATCAACTCTATATTTTTGATGATTATAATGTCTTTATATCATCGAACAGATGAAATCCGAATCCATTTCTTTTTCTGGTACCCAATCGGATTAGAGTATGTAATATCATAATAATGGTAGAAATGGAATCACTTTTTTTTTATATTCTATCCAAAACTCCATAAGCCTAAGTGGCATTTATTAATTCCTTTCGATTTTCTATCTGTTCCAAATTCCAATTTGAATATAAAATTGTCTTTATTCCTCCGTTCATATGCATTTCATACATTCCATATACGGGGTGAGTAAAATTTCATGTGATTCAGTAAACAAAATAGAAATTCCATCATTGCTAAATCAATCCATATGATTTGATGAAGAATGGGTCAATAATGGAATTTTTTGAGAAAAGGGAAATTCAAAATGCTCGGGGATGGAAATGAGGGAATGTCTACAATACCTGGGTTTAATCAGATACAATTTGAAGGATTTTGTAGATTCATTGATCAGGGCTTAACAGAAGAACTTTATAAGTTTCCAAAAATGGAAGATACAGATCAAGAAATTGAATTTCAATTATTTGTGGAAACATATCAATTGGTAGAACCTTTGATAAAAGAAAGAGATGCTGTATATGAATCACTCACATATTCTTCTGAATTATATGTATCCGCGGGATTAATTTGGAAAACCAGTAGGGATATGCAAGAACAAACTCTTTTTATTGGAAACATTCCTTTAATGAATTCCCTGGGAACTTCTATAGTAAATGGAATATACAGAATTGTGATCAATCAAATATTGCAAAGTCCCGGTATCTATTACCGGTCAGAATTGGACCATAACGGAATTTCGGTCTATACCGGGACCATAATATCAGATTGGGGAGGAAGATTAGAATTAGAGATTGATCGAAAAGCAAGGATATGGGCTCGTGTGAGTAGGAAACAGAAAATATCTATTCTAGTTCTATCATCAGCTATGGGTTCGAATCTAAGAGAAATTCTAGAGAATGTTTGCTATCCTGAGATTTTCTTGTCTTTCCTGAATGATAAAGAGAAAAAAAAAATTGGGTCAAAAGAAAATGCCATTTTGGAGTTTTATCAACAATTTGCTTGTGTAGGCGGAGATCCGGTATTTTCTGAATCCTTAT